ATCCCTGAAGTCTAGATGCAAGGAAAGATTATAGTGATGGAAGGGGCGGAATTTCGATACGGACTCACGAGAGTCTCTGAATGCTCAGGCATTGAGTCAATATTCTATTGAATAGATAATTGGAATTTTTTATAAATAAAAATCTATTTCGTTGATTGATTCATCAATAGTGTTGGGTCAGAATATATTTTTGACTCTGCACCATTGATTCCACTATTATTAGTGAGTAATAATAGAATAATTCCTTCATATTCATAGAAATAGGGGACATAATTCACATGGATATAGTAAGTCTCGCTTGGGCTGCTTTAATGGTAGTCTTTACATTTTCTCTTTCACTCGTAGTATGGGGAAGAAGTGGACTCTAGAGGTACTATTTTTTAATTGAGTCGAGGAAAAAAACTCTATCAATTTTTTTATAGATCATTCTGAAAAGTTTTATTTTAACGATTTTAAATAAAAATATATTTATTTTGAAAGTCCATTGGATTCGAGTGGAATTTATGTATTATATAAATAATACTCTTTCAATCATTCCCACTAATTCTTTCTAAATTTTCGATTTCAACGATAGGCTCTTTATAGAATTATAAATAGACAATGAGGAAGATCTCATTTTTATTTGTTTTACTGTTCAAAGAAGGAACCGTTCCGGTAAGTGTCTAGACACTTGTTCCGAGAAACAATATAAATTGTCTAACAAAAAACTATGTATTTTGCCTTAGGAGAGTTTCATATTGGCCATTTACCGCTTACCGCTTGTTTTCTTATTTTTGAAATTTGATTCCCATAGAACTCCAGAACTCCTGTTAGTGACTCAATCAATTACCTCTTTTACCTCTTTAAAATGCTAAACTAAAAAAAAACGACTTGATTTTTTTAATCAAACTTCCTTCATTGATCTTACTTTTTCGATAGATATGGAGATTCATATTGAAAAAAATACGAAAGACAAAGAAATAGTAAGAATTAGAACAAAGTTTTCTTTCAATTGGAACAAATAGATGTAGCAAAGAAATAGAATTAGATACATTCCATATATGGAATTGATATCTACATATAGGAAGATCCATCCTATTGTAGTATTGTAGATTAAGTTTGTATTATTATTAGAGTACAACTTTACTACAGTATTTTATACACTGTAGAACTTTTTTTACACGACAAGAAAACTACGAGAAAGTTATGGTAGAAAGAAATATATGAATCTTTCTTTCTACCATATACTACCGGATCGCATAGAATACTGACGGTTCTAGTCCGCGCATTTCATTTAAGACGCGGAATTTGAATCCTTTTCGTCAGAAGTCAAGTTTCGGTCAAATTTATTAATCATTTTTACTTTGATTTTGGCTGACTGTTTTTACGTAAATGATAAGTAGAAAAGCAGTAGGCACGAGAACGAACAATGCAGTAGCAATAAATGCAAGAATATTTACTTCCATAATCTAATCGTTTTTTTTTAGTTTAATTTTATTTCACAATAACTCGGGATTTAATCCCATACATAGAGATGATAAATCTTTTGCCTGTCAATTCAATGGATGAACTCCCTTTCTATGGTATTGAATCGAATCAATATCATAAATAACAATAGTTGATCTATCAAATAAATTCATCGTCGAGAATTGAATAGTATACCATAAAAAGATCTTTTATCCACACCGAATCAAATGAAAAATGGAATTCTTGATCCAATCAGGAGTTATTTTATTTACTGTTCCGTTTTTTCTTTTCGATAAACTATTCTACGCCTTTCGTGTATCATTATCCGATGAGATGATACTTCTCGAACGACCCTTCCACTTCCATTAGCCCCAAATATAGTAGCGTTTTTGATGTCGATGAGACTCCGAAAATATAATAAATAGGGACGAAACTTTATGCATTTCTTCACTAAATTCATTCCTTCTCGAAGAAAGGTGTGATTGTGGGACGATCCTTATCTTTCTTTTATCCTCTTTCCTCAGATTATTATATTAGGACTAGGACACATATATATATAAAGTTCAGTGTGCAATTTGAATGAAATAGATTTTTCAAATTTAAATTAGTCAATTTACTAATTGAGGTTACCCAAAATGATAAGCAGAAACAGAGATAATTTAATTTGGAAATGTAGCTCATGGGGGGAATTAGATTCCCTTTAATTTTGAATTTGGGTCATTATAATAAATGAATTCCATTTGTGTATGTGCTACCAAGAACCCTGCGATATTCTCTGTACATATTCCATTATGAACAATCAAAAATAAAACTCGATATGTCTTGGAATCCTGAATATAATGCTACCAACAATTGTACTAATCCAAATATATCTTTATACCACCAATCGATACTTTTTGTTTGATGATAATAAATGCAAAAGGAAAGAAAAAAAGAGAGTTTAATTGTTATTTGATGGATTTATTGGATTCGTCGGGACTGACGGGGCTCGAACCCGTAGCTTCCGCCTTGACAGGGCGGTGCTCTAACCAATTGAACTACAATCCCAGGGAAA